TATATTTCTTACCGGGAACAGGGCCTATCACAAGAATATTTTTTTTATCGGGACGATAACTCTGAAAAGAAAGATTTCCTATCTTTTCTTTCAACTCAGGAGAAATACGGTCGGGCGGCGCTAATTCGAATCCCTCGGGCAAAATAAGAACAGCACCCACATTTAACCCTCCCTTTTTCCCATTACCAAGAACTTGTTTCAGTTGCATATCATAAGGAATTCGAAGAACTGCTTCAAATACAGTATCGGGAAGCACAGTTTGGGGAACTTCAATATCCACGGGCTTATTAGCTAAATGGCAATTGGCACATACAATTCGTCCGGTTGCTTCTCGTGGGTTTTCATAACCCTGCTGCGCAAAAATGGGATATGCATTTGAAATAGATGTCCGAGTTATTACGTATATCATGATCGATACAGAAATCGATCGAATCATCTGTTCCTTTACCCAAGAAAAAGTATTTCTATTTTCCATATCCAATCGCAGATCCCAGAATTTCTACAATAAATTAGATAGGTAGCTAAGCTAATCTAGTTCCCTATACACGAGTCTGTTGTCATTCTACTGCAACAGTTGTACTGGAATGATGAATACCTTGAGCAGGTAGAAATAGAAAGAATTTTGCTAAAATGGAAAAGGGCTTTCTTTCTAAAGGAAGAAAGATGCTAATTTGATTAATATCAGGAAATCGAATGAGTTTATGCTTCACTAATTGAATGATAAATGACTACAAGCGAAGGAGATAGACGGTTTAAAGAAAAAAAGATCCAAAATTTAAAACATGTATCTAGAATCACTGGAAAACTACAAACAAAAATAGTGAAAATTAGCTCATTAGGAGCCCATCCAAGATCGTTGTAGACCCAACGAATTAGTAGTTCCCAACCGCGAGTGGAGTGAAATCCAACAAAAAAATCAGTAACTAAAAGAATCAAAAAAGCTTTTATTGAGTCATTTAAGTTATAGAAGAATTCCTGAACCCAAGAATTCAAAATGACAAGTTCCTCTTTACCCAGAAAAAAAGAACCACTTAGAATAGCCAAACAGATTATATTTGTCGAGAAATGCAAAATGATATGGAGATGATCCTCATTATCTATTTTGACCAATTGTATTATTTCCTTGTGTATTCCTATAGGAGGTTTTTGTACATGTGTCTTCGGTTTCTCTTTTATCATTTCGTCCAAGAGAAAAAGTTCTTCTAATTCTATGAATCTTTCTAGAACCTTTTTCTCTTGAATATCAGTTAAGAGAGTTTCAGATTGCCTGGTATTCCACCAATTCTTAATCCAAAGTTCCAGACATTTGTTAAAAGAGAAAGAGACTCCCCAGGGCAAAAGTACGATAAATACAAGATATAGGAAAGAAGGCAATGCTTTCTTTTTTTTCATTTTTGATCTGTAAATTGAGTTGTTAATGAATCCGCTTCATTCGCTGACTCTATTTCATTCGCTGACTCTATATGATATTTCTTTTTATTTGAAGCAAAAATTCTATAACAAGGTTTGAGACCTTGTATCTATTCCTCTTTTTTGTATACTAGTGGAATTTCATTGCATTGGGTTCTTTCTTAGATCTAGATGGAGTGGAATAGAGAAATAGAATAAAAAAAAAAAAAGCCCTTTCGGATGAAAATGGAAGAATATTATGCCATATATCTCACTTGGACAAAACAAATTAGAAGCAATTTTCTCTTATCCTCGTTTGTTCCTTTCTTTAGATAAATACTCAAAAATCTCCTTACAATAACGAATCCAATTCATTCAATTCATTTCAAAAAAATTAAATCGGTATTCAAAATACTTCAATTGGTACGCGCAAGAAATAGGCCAATTCGGCAGCTTTTTGTTCAATTTCTCGTGGAGTAAAAAACTTCTCATCAGTACGAGTCAAGGGAATGACCCCCTGGCCCCGGATTTCCATATAAAGGATACGACGAGGATAAAGACCCTCTTTAACCTGAATTCTAATTGATTGGATATCCCGCATAAGGAATCGAAGGAAGACGCGACGTTTTATTCCAGGGAATCCCCAACGAAAAATGCACACTATTCCCTCTTTTCTATCGAATCGGTCATAACCACTGCCTACATTCCACAAAATAGTGCACCACAAGTAGGAGCTAATGAATAGGCCCGCGATTCCGTAGAAAGACATCACGACCCCCTGTGGAAAAAAAAGAATTTGTTGAGATGGAAGTACAGATATCATATTCTTACCAAGATAACTGGAAGCCCCAACCGATAAAAATCCTAGTGAACCTAGAAAAAGAATACAGGCCCAGAAAAAATTACCTCTTTTTCGAGAACCTTTTAGAAGTTCTATCCATATGTGTTCTGATCGCCAATTCATATTAGATATACTAAATCCAGCAGCGGTCGATTGAAATTGAGAGAATAAGCTAAATGATTTTGACTTTACTTTTTTTGATTCTGAAATCGCCTTCAGTAACTAGTACTCCTGTGAAATAATTGGTTAGATACATTGACTTTCTATTCAAAAAATATCTGTTGATCCACTTAAAATAAAACTCGCTATACCCGGCTCCGCATATGCATGCATTTATGCTCGTAGCCTATATCCGCATCCATAGCCGTTTTTCATTTGTGTGTAGAAAGAGCCACATACCCTACCATATTATATTACTTACACTAAAAAATATCTGTATTATGATCCTGCGTGGAAATACATTGAGAAAATTCGGCCCCATCGGTTCTAGACAATCTTATTTTTCTGCACATAAAGAAATAAAGAAGCCATTGCAATTGCCGGAAATACTAAGCCTACTAAAGGCACGAAAATAGAAGGTAAGTTAAAATCCGTCATAGAATAGGTGTCTCAATTCAAATTTACTATTTCTATCTATTCGAAAAATATCTTAGGATTCTTATAATATAATTAAGTATATCTATTATAAGGAATATTGACTATTGTATTTTTTAGTTTGCAAAAAAAAGATTTTTTATAGAATACTATAGAATACTTTAGTATTCTATAAAAAAAAATGAATGGAATGGATAATAAGAAAATTGCAAAAAAGGAGATTAAAAAGATTTGATTTTTCTTTTCCCGTCCTCATGGCCTTTCTATCCTTCTAATCGAACTTGAAATTGGATTCAAAAGAAAGCGATTGTGAAAATGAAATACCTCTTTCAGAATACCCTTTTAAAAAGGTCTCAGTACGACTTTTAGTCGAATGCGCCCATTTCGAATCCTAAATAAGTTTCGTCTACCTACTTCCACATGCAATACTTCTTCAACCACTCTCGGACCCCCACAAACGCAAGATGCGCGTCAGGTTTTGAAATAAGGATATCCCCCAACCCCAGTATACCGAAACTCGCTCTTATCCTATCCCACCGGTTGTAAGGATTCATACATAGGGCTTTTTAGTTGATTGATAGTGCCGTAAAGTTGAAGCTTTTTTAGACTTTTTTATTAAGCTGTAATTTCCTTCCTGCATACGTGCTCCTCTATCCTCTAGAAGCTCATACAATAATGCGCGGTAAAGGCGGAAAAATAGCATACTCAATCAAAATCAAAGGGTAAATTCTCTTACCTACTACAGATCTCATACTACCCCCTTAGACTTTTTAAGGCGATATACCACCCAAAGGGTATGAAAATGCCGGGTGGAGTTAGCTTTTCGACGAAAACCCGTCCCGTGCAGCGAAGTCCTGTTAGTAAGACCCCGCGCAAGACACAAGAATGGATTATAGAAGAATATTATTCCGAATACTCCTCCAGACGCGTATAGTAGCATTGCGATTCCTAATCTTTTTTCATTGATTCTTTCCCAATAAATAAAGACTTTTTCTGTAAATACTGCGTATTTGATTCCATTATCATATGATAATACTATATTTGTATTTATTTATTGTATTATACCTTTATATATTCTAAATATATAGAATAGAGGAATCTCGATTTGTCAAGTCTCATGATCGTATCAAGATCTATTTTTATTCGGCTCAATCTTAAAAAAAAGATTGAGCCGAGTTTAATTGCAATCAATTAGAAGAATAAAGAAGAATTACTGCATTTCGTAACTGCTTTTTTCTCTTTCTATTTCGCTTCTTTTTTATTTAGACCTTCTTTATATCTAGTTTTATCTACTTATCTAGTTTATCTACCGGCTCGAACTCGAATTTGATCGCCTTCCATATTTCACAAGCTGCGGCTAGTTCAGGACTCCATTTGCTAGCTGCTCGGATAATTTCATTACCTTCACGAGCAAGATCGCGCCCTTCGTTACGAGCTTGTACACAAGCTTCTGAAGCCACCCGATTAGCTACTGCACCAGGTGCATTTCCCCAAGGATGTCCTAAAGTTCCTCCACCAAATTGTAATACAGAATCATCTCCAAAGATTTCGGTCAGAGCTGGCATATGCCAAACATGAATACCCCCTGAAGCCACCGGTATAACACCTGGCATAGATACCCAGTCCTGAGTGAAAAAGATACCGCGAGCACGATCTTTTTCAATAAAATCATCGCGCAATAAATCAACAAAACCTAAAGTCATTTCGCGTTCCCCTTCTAACTTACCTACTACTGTACCGGCGTGGATATGATCTCCCCCAGACATACGCAATGCTTTAGCTAATACACGAAAATGCATACCATGATTTTTCTGTCTATCAATAACTGCATGCATTGCCCGGTGAATGTGAAGAAGTAGGCCATTGTCGCGGCAATAATGAGCCAAAGTAGTATTTGCGGTGAATCCCCCAGTTAAGTAGTCATGCATTACAATAGGAACCCCTAATTCCCTCGCAAATATAACTCTCTTCATCATTTCTTCGCATGTACCTGCAGTCGCATTCAAGTAATGCCCCTTGATTTCACCGGTTTCGGCCTGTGATTTATAAATTGCTTCGGCACAAAAGACAAAACGGTCCCTCCAGCGCATAAATGGTTGTGAGTTTACGTTTTCATCATCTTTGGTAAAATCAAGTCCACCGCGTAGACACTCATAACACGCTCTACCGTAATTTTTTGCGGATAATCCCAATTTTGGTTTAATAGTACATCCCAAAAAAGGACGGCCGTACTTGTTCAACTTATCCCTTTCAACTTGGATACCATGAGGCGGACCTTGGAAAGTTTTTGAATAAGTAGTGGGAATTCGCAGATCCTCCAGACGTAGAGCGCGTAGGGCTTTGAAACCAAATACGTTACCCACAATGGAAGTAAACATGTTAGTAACAGAACCCTCTTCAAATAGGTCTAATGGATAAGCTACATAAGCGATATATTGATTTTCCTCCCCAACAACGGGCTCGATGTGATAGCATCGCCCTTTGTAACGATCAAGACTGGTAAGTCCATCAGTCCAAACAGTTGTCCATGTACCAGTAGAAGATTCGGCAGCTACTGCAGCCCCTGCTTCTTCGGGCGGAACCCCGGGCTGAGGAGTTACTCGGAATGCTGCCAAGATATCAGTATCCTTGGTTTCATACTCCGGGGTGTAATAAGTCAATTTATAATCCTTAACACCAGCTTTAAATCCAACACTTGCTTTAGTTTCTGTTTGTGGTGACATAAGTCCCTCCCTACAACTCATGAATTAAGAATTCTCACAACGACAGGGTCTACTCGATATGGATTAGGCGTAAATGAAACCTTTGCAAAAATCTTTTAAAACAAAAAGTGTATTCAATTAATATCAACTCATTAAAGAAAATGGAGGGCATGCTTAAGTTAATGAATATGTTTCATTCATATATAATGCGTACACCCTGTGTATGTTCTATCTATAGGAATTCTACTATAGGAATTCGATAGGAATTGAGTTGTTGTTATGGTAAGTTAACATGGTTCGTTATTAAACCATGGATTTGATTCACCAAATCCATCATTATTGTATACTCTTTGATAGATATAGCGCAACCCAAATCAATCCCTAATCCTTATTTTACAAGTTCTTAATAGGCCCCTTTCTTATTTTGAATGTAAATACCTAAATACTAAGAAAATTCTCTGTTGACAGCAATCTATGCTTCACAGTAGTATATATTTTGTATATCGAAGTCCTAGATAGGAAAGTAGAGTAGGGACAGATCCTCCACAAAAGGCGAAATGTATATGAAAAAAAAAGATTGATTGAACTTTCCAACGGACTCATTCCATGAGTAAACGATTGAATGGGATTCGCTTGGGCAACGAAATCAAGTCCTCGTCCCCCTTTCTCTCTTATTGAATTAACTAATTCATTTCCTTTTGACTTTTGGATTTTTGGCTATTTTTTTGGATTTGATTTGGCATTATTCAACAAGAAAAAATTCGACAAATTCCTTTTTTTTGAAAATTATGTGATAATTATGAGAACCAATCCTACTACTTCTCGTCCCGGGGTTTCCACAATTGAAGAAAAAAGCATAGGGCGTATCGATCAAATTATTGGACCCGTGCTGGATATCACTTTTCCCCCGGGCAAGTTACCTTATATTTATAACGCTTTGGTAGTCAAGAGTAGAGACACTGCCGGTAAGCAAATTAATGTGACTTGTGAGGTACAACAATTATTAGGAAATAATCGAGTTAGAGCTGTAGCTATGAGTGCTACAGACGGGTTGATGAGAGGATTGGAAGTGATTGACACGGGAGCTCCTCTCAGTGTTCCAGTCGGTGGAGCTACTCTTGGACGAATTTTCAACGTTCTTGGGGAACCTATTGACAATTTGGGTCCTGTAGATATTAATGCAACATTCCCTATTCATAGATCTGCGCCTGCCTTTATCGAGCTAGATACGAAATTATCCATCTTTGAAACAGGTATTAAGGTGGTCGATCTTTTAGCTCCTTATCGACGTGGAGGAAAAATAGGACTATTTGGGGGGGCTGGAGTAGGTAAAACAGTACTCATCATGGAATTAATCAACAACATTGCTAAAGCTCATGGAGGCGTATCCGTATTTGGCGGAGTAGGGGAACGGACTCGTGAAGGAAATGATCTTTATATGGAAATGAAGGAATCCGGAGTAATTAATGAAAAAAATTTTGAGGAATCAAAGGTAGCTCTAGTCTATGGTCAAATGAATGAACCGCCGGGAGCTCGTATGAGAGTTGGTTTAACTGCCCTAACTATGGCAGAATATTTCCGAGATGTTAATAAGCAAGACGTGCTTCTATTCATCGATAATATCTTTCGTTTTGTTCAAGCAGGATCGGAGGTATCCGCCTTATTAGGGAGAATGCCCTCCGCAGTGGGTTATCAACCTACTCTTAGTACAGAAATGGGTTCTTTGCAAGAAAGAATTGCTTCTACAAAAAAGGGATCCATAACTTCGATCCAAGCAGTTTATGTACCTGCGGACGATTTGACCGACCCTGCTCCTGCCACAACATTTGCACATTTGGATGCTACTACCGTACTTTCCAGAGGATTAGCTTCCAAGGGTATTTATCCAGCAGTAGATCCTTTAGATTCAACCTCAACTATGTTACAGCCTCGGATCGTTGGCAACGAACATTATGAAACTGCGCAAAGAGTTAAGGAAACTTTACAACGTTACAAAGAACTTCAGGACATTATCGCAATTCTTGGGTTGGATGAATTATCAGAGGAGGATCGTTTAACTGTAGCAAGAGCACGAAAAATTGAACGTTTCTTATCACAACCGTTCTTTGTGGCAGAAGTTTTTACCGGTTCTGCAGGAAAGTATGTTGGTCTTGCAGAAACAATTAGGGGATTTCAACTAATCCTTTCCGGAGAATTAGACGGCCTACCCGAACAAGCTTTTTATTTGGTGGGTAACATCGATGAAGCTAGCACGAAAGCTATAAACTTAGAAGAGGAGAACAAATTGAAGAAATGAAATTAAATCTTTATGTACTAACTCCTAAGCGAATTATTTGGGATTGTGAAGTGAAAGAAATCATTTTATCTACTAATAGTGGCCAAATTGGCGTATTACCAAACCACGCCCCCATTAACACAGCTGTAGATATGGGTCCTTTGAGAATACGCCTCCTCAACGACCAATGGTTAACGGCGGTTCTGTGGAGCGGTTTTGCGAGAATAGTTAATAATGAGATCATCATTTTAGGAAATGATGCGGAACTGGGTAGTGACATTGATCCGGAAGAAGCTCAACAGGCACTTGAAATAGCCGAAGCTAACTTGAGTAGAGCTGAGGGTACGAAAGAGTTGGTTGAAGCGAAGCTAGCTCTCAGACGAGCTAGGATACGAGTCGAGGCTATCAATTGGATTCCCCCATCCAATTGAATACAATCCAATGGTTTAGTTGATACAAAGAAAAAGGGAAGAGGGGTAGAAAAAGTTATTAGATAGCGAAGCGAAGTAAGTCCAATGCTATCTAGTAATTTTTCTACCTACCTACCTACTATTGGATTTGAACCAATGACTCCCGCCGTATGAAAGCAATACTCTAACCACTGAGTTAAGTAGGCAATTTATCACCACAAAGGAAGACCCATTACTTCGATCGATTATAGATCGAATCCTTTTTATAAGCAATACTGCTCCATTATTGGTATGTTATATAGTAAACAGATCAAAGGGATATCCTCTGGCATTAGAGAATATTCATCTTGACAAGAAATTATCTATATGTTAAGATATCTCTGACAAGGGCTATAGCTCAGTTCGGTAGAGCAACTCGCTTACACGTGCGCCAATGCTTTTCAAGGGAGCTTATTATGCAATGAACATAATTGATCTTATTGCAAAATCAATGTCTTACTTCATGGATTCGAGAGAATAGGAGAACAGTAGCCTGACAAACAGTCGGTTCAGTCCGATTCAGGTGCCAATTCAGGTGCCTAATCAAATAGAACCCTTATTGATTTGCTAGTTGATAAGGTAAATATCCAGCCCACTAAATGCTAGGCGTAATGAGGATAAGGGCCTCCAAAAAACTTCTTTTCGTTCTATGAACTTTAAGGTGTATGAAGTCTCATAGTCAACTCTTGCAGCGGAACGATAGAGACTCCATTTCACTTAGGTTGATTTAATTTAGGCCGGAGGCAGACCTAAGTCAAGGTAATCCTCCTTTGAAACACTTTGGTATTGCTCCTAGATAGATCATAATACAAATAATCAATCAGAGCACAGGGAGCCATCTCATTATCTTTCCGTAAAGAAAAACTATGGTGGACTAACTGATCTTTACATCAGTTGATGAAAGAGCCCAATGCAAAAAAATGCATGTTGGGTCTTTGAAACAGTTCGAATCATTTCGATAATAATCCGTTTGATCTGTTTTACCGAGAAGGTCTACGGTTCGAATCCGTATAGCCCTAATATGTCCTTTTTTTAGATTTTAGGATAGAGATCCTATGTTTCCTTTAGTATAGTTTTCATTTCCTCATTAGTACTTGTTTATAGACTGGACGGTCGCTTGCGCCATAGAATAGAGATAAAAGCATTACCACAGGCTCATTCATCGAAAATCTTAGAGACAGGAAAAGAAAAACAAATTTCTATCAAATCAATAGAAGGAAGGATCCCTTACCTGATTTGAATTCCATCCTCCTTCAAATAGGATATGCTCTAAGTCCCTAGACTTCCCTATAATAACTGCAATGATTTTCTCCATCTTGCGAATTCCTACTTTGTTTGAAGTATATTACTTTGCTTATATATACATTATCTAAATCGATCTACTTTAAATAAAATAGAAAAATGGAAATAAAATCTAAAAATAAAGAAAGAGTAAATAAGAAAACAGAATATTCTGTCTCATAGTTCTGAAATAGAGTTCTTTATTTTTATAGTATTACTCCTCATTAGGCTGCATACATTAGTCATCCTATCTTAATTAGGTTCTAATTATAAATAGAATGGAAATCAAAAAGAAAGGGAGTCGGGATTCCATTGGATGAATCTTTAAAGAAGACAGGGCACAGAGGAAACAAAGGCTAAACTAAGTGCTTTGGTTTGAGCAAAACGGATTCTTGTTTCACCGAGGAAAAGAGAGAAGTTCTGGATAAATTGACAACGCTGACTTGAATTGACTAATTCAGTTCCGCCT